TTCCAGAAGATGTTAATCGTAAGCAAGAAGATTGTTTACGAAGAAACAACAAGAAAAATTCATATTCTGATACATAAGAGTTATATAGGAATCGAAATAGTCTTTTATTTTCTTTTGAAAATAGAAAAAAGGATTTCATTGAAGTAATAAGACTATTCCAATTCGAATAACAGTTGAGAAAGAATCTCAATAAATGCAAAGATGGAACATCTTTGATCCGGTATTCAAGGAGTTGAACCAAGATTTCTAAATGGATAGGATAGGGTATTTCTATATGTGATAGATAATCTAAATGCAAAAATTTGTCTTCTAAAAAAGGAAATAGTGAATGAATAGACTGTAAATTTTGAAACTTTGGTATTTTTTTTTCTTCTGGACAAGATAATTCTACTAGTGGGAATGGGATTTCTACAACGATCGCAAACCCCTCGGATAGAATCTGAGAATAAAACTCAGAATAAAAATAATTGGTGTGATCCAACAATCGATCTTGGTTAGGACGATTAGCCGAATTTCTCAAAAAATTCTGCTGATACATTCGAATAATTAAACGTTTCACAAGTAGTGAACTAAATTTCTTGTTATTACAACGAAGAATTTCCACAGGTTCAGAACCTTTTAATCCATAATCATGGGCAAATGCATAAATATATTCCTGAAAGAGAAGTGGGTAGATGAAGTATTGTTGACGAGATTTCTGTTTTTCTGAATACTCTTCGAATTTTTCCATTTGTATTTCTACTTGAATCAGAGAAAAAAGTATTTCTCGGTTTATCAAATGATGATACATAGTGCAATATGGTCAAAACAGGATGTTGCATTTTTTAATACAAACCCTGGAAAGAAGTCTAATCCATAGATCTTTTCTTTTTTAGCTCCTTTTCTATCGAATTCGTTTTTGTTTGTTTTAATTACAAAAAAAGAACAAATCTTTTTTTTTATTTTTGCAGGCCAATCGCTCTTTTGACTTTGGAAAACAGTGTTTTTATCAATATACTGTTTCTTTTACACATTCAATTCATAACATTCCTTTTCAATCCATAATCAAGAATAATTAAATCAAGAATAATTAGGATTTCTAAAAAAAAGGTGAGGGGTCCACTGACAGTAAAACCCAACCTTTCCCCGCATCAGGCACTAATCTATTTTTAACGTCTAATTAGATCGGGGAATCATTCCAATTAAGAAGTTAAGCTCGTTGCTTTTTATTTTACCAGAATTAGAACCAGGCTCTATCCATTTATTCGCTAGACCTAGAAGGAATTTTTTTATTCAAAAAAAAATTCCGATTTTATTACGACATGCTATTTTTTCCCTTCATTACCTTTGAGGATCAGTCGTGGTCTTCTAGACTCTACCAAGAGTCTGGACGAATTTGTTGCTTCATCCAAATGTGTAAAAGATCATAGTCGCACTTAAAAGCCGAGTACTCTACCATTGAGTTAGCAACCCAGATAAAATAGGATCTTAAATACGATCGAAATCCAAAAATCGATGGAATTACACCGTACGCCCCTGTCAAAATATTGAATTAGCAAGACATCAAAAGAAAAATTTTAGCGCCCATTAAAAAAAATACACAAATACCAAAATGAACAGATCCGGTTAAATTTCACTAAGGTGAAAAAAGGAGCGGCTCCAATCACAATGGAAAAATTGTCGTTTTTTTAGCAATTTGAATTTCTTTAAATACAAAAATTTTGTATGAGAGTACATGCAAGGAGGACAACCCTATCATTTAGGCGAAGTGTAGACAGAAATACCTAACCTAATATTGAGTGACGATAAATAGATCCATCTATCTATAGATTCTATTTGTTCAATAGACCTTTGTCAATGTAAATACAAAGGTAAGAAAAGCAATTAGATACAAAAAAAAAGAAAATATAGGCTTTTGTTGGATTGGCACGACATAAATGCAGCAAAAAAAATAGAACTAAGAAAGAGGCAAATTGTGTCTAAATAATTAAGCTAAATAATTAAGGGGTACTAGTGACCCTCTCTTACTTTATTTATTCATTTAGTTCTTCAATTAACTCAAAGTTCTTTCTTTTTCTTTATCGTTAAAGAATTCTGCCTTCCTTAAAATATCATAAACAGTTCTTGTAGGTTGAGCACCCTTTTCAAGGAAATAGAGAATAACTGGAACATTTAAACAAGTTTGATTCTTTATCGGATCATAAAAACCCACTTTTCGAAGATCTCTTCCTTCTCTTCGAGATCGAACATCAATTGCAACGATTCGATAGACAGCTTATTGGGATAGATGTAGATAAACAATGCCCCCCCCCTAGAAACGTATAGGAGGTTTTCTCCTCATACGGCTCGAGAAAATGATTCGAATCTCTATCTATAATAGAAGTAGATAGAAATTAGACTATGACTTGCATTAATTTCCTTACAGAAAAGAGAAAATCAATTTCATTTATACTCATGACTCAAGTTGACAAATTTTGACTGACAAACTTGAAAAGAAAAATCCTTCGAAATTTTTTGAGTCGTCTATAAACTCTTTTCTTTATCTCGAACAAATTTACTTTTTTTCATTATTCTGATCTAATTCTATTGTTGAGACGGTTGAAAATCGCGTTTACTTGTTCCGGAATCCTTTATCTTTGATTTGTGAAATCCTTGGGTTTAGACATTACTTCGGGAATTCCTATTCTTTTTTCTCTCAAAAGGGCAGCAACATACCCTTTCTTTTTTTTCTTATTTCCTTCGATAAAGCATTTCCCTCTTCTATAGAAATCGAATATGAACGATTAATTCTGATAGACTTTTAATCGAAAAAGTTTTTCCAATCTTCCAAAATTGGACTTTTTTCTTAATTTTAACCTTTCGATTTCTATATTAAGGATAGACTGACAAAGTTGGCCTAATTTATTAGTTTTCACTAACCCTAGATTCTTTCCCTTGATAAAAAAAATTCTGTCCTCTCGAGCTCCATCGTATACTATTTACTTACAAACAACCCAGCGCAAATTCGATTCGGGACAAATAAAACAGACTATGTCGAGCTAAGAGCATTTTCATTATTATGGAAAATGATGGAGAGCAAAATCCACAATTGATCATGTCCTTCAAGTCGCACGTTGCTTTCTACCACATCGTTTTAAACGAAGTTTTACCATAACATTCCTCTAATTTTATTACAAAGTGGTATCGAAAATTGATCCAATATGGATGGAATCATGAATAGTCATTAGTTTTGTATACTAATTCAAACTTGCTTTCTATGAAGATAAAAGAAATAAGTATTTATCGGGGAAGACCCCGCAAAGATCCAATTTATTTAAACCCATATTCTATCATATGAATGAAACATACTTCGAAAAAGATGAATAAAAAAGTTTGCTTAAGACTTATTTATTATTGAATTTCCATCCTTAACAGAAAACTCGAGATGATCAATCCTAAAGTGAGAAGGATCTACTCTGTTTCTCCAATAAATAAACTACCAACCCCAAAAAAGTTTAATTAATTTAATTACTAATATATTTTTCTGTAACAAAAACAATTAACTATTAACCAAATAAATTATGCCAATGAAAAGATTGGCAGTTTTTTGGTAGTTAAAAAATTCTCATACTTCTTCGACTCGAGTAAAAAAAGAAAAGAAAGAAAAAATAAAAAAGTATGATTTTTTTTCAATCAATTCGAAAGTCGAGTAGACAGAATATATGCATTTATCTCTAATCCTCGCGTTCCATTGATTTAGAAATGGATATTTGCAAATCAGATAATATCTAAAATAGAAAAATCGAGTCCCTATCCGTAGAATGGAAGCTCTTTTCTTTTTTCTGACGCCGATCTTGGTCAAAAGTTTTAAGGCCTGTGCTGAAACTAAAAACATCCTATTCTTTAATCTGGCCATGAAACATAGAATTAGGATACTCTCCTTTTTATTTTCTTTTTTTTTTTTTACTTACTTTAGTTCTTTAGTTCGAGAAAAAGAAATAGGAGTACTTCTTTTCTTTCACATTGGGTGTCAAATGTATCCTTTAAGAATTTCCACTTCATGCATATGGAGTATAAAGTTTATCTAAGAAGTTCTAATTTCAAAACACATAAAAGAGAATCAATTTGACTAGAAATGCATCTAATCTAAGAGTCCATAAGAGAGAATTATTCTCTTTAATAAACTTTTGTGTCGTGCAGGGCACAATACGATTCTATCTTTCGTTTCATCAGAAAAAAGAAAAAATCTGGGACGGAAGGACTCGAACCTCCGAGTAACGGGACCAAAACCCGCTGCCTTACCACTTGGCCACGCCCCATTTCTTTTATGCGACACTAATAAACAGTAGTGGTTTATATATTATTCGTCAATCCCACTTCAATTACCTAAAAAATGAGGAATATTTTCTTGCTAGGATTCTAGATATACGGATAATATAGAATTCAAAAAATGCATTGATCATTACATGGAATTCTATTAAGATATTATATGAAAGTCGAATTTCTTCCATTCTCATTTGAGAATGCGAACACAAGGAGGTATTTTGTGTTTGGGAAAGTCTGAAGAAAAAAGGATTTTGAATCCCCTTTTCTTTTCCTTTTTCCCTTAGAAAAATAACTCAATCAAAATCCAATTATCTACTCTACAAGAACGAAATGCTTGTTATGCCTAATATACTTAGTTTAACCTGTATCTGTTTTAACTCTTTTCTTTATCCAAATCCAACTAGTTTTTTCTTCGCCAAATTACCCGAAGCTTATGCCATTTTCAACCCAATCGTGGATGTTATGCCTGTCATACCTGTATTCTTTTTTCTATTAGCGTTTGTTTGGCAAGCTGCTGTAAGTTTTCGATGAAATCTTTACTATTATGTCTATGTCCGCCAAATTGAATGATGTATTTATTTCAAAAAAGAAAAAATGGATAAGAGCCTAGAAGTCTTATATTATGAACCCTCGATTCTAAAATTAAAATTCTTCTACATTGAATGTAGAGCTGCAGCAATAATCTTGGATCAGCCTTTCTACCCCCCCTGCACCTACGTTGAGCGGGTACCTTTAGGTACCCACACAATACCCAAACGAATTTTTGATATTGATAAGAGTGCTTATTATAAAGAAGAGTGCTTATTATAAAGGAATTCTTGCTATTTTTTTTTTAAGAATTGATTTTTGCATTTTTAGGTGTCAAAATAAACAAAACCCATCCTACTGGATCTGTGTGGTAAGGAAAAACGGGTAATCTATTCCTTAAAAAAAATCTTGGAGATTATGTAATGCTTACTCTCAAACTTTTTGTTTATACAGTAGTGATATTCTTTGTTTCTCTCTTTATCTTTGGATTCTTATCTAATGACCCAGGACGTAATCCTGGGCGTGAGGAGTAAAAATCCCCAATTTTTGGGAATTTTTTCTTACAAATTGGATTTATTTCGTACATTTATCTATGAAAAAATCCGGGGGTCAGAATTCCTTACAATTCGAAAGTCCCAAATGACCCAAGGGGGCGGAAAGAGAGGGATTCGAACCCTCGGTACAAAAAATTGTACAACGGATTAGCAATCCGCCGCTTTAGTCCACTCAGCCATCTCTCCCCGTTCCAAATCGAAAGGTTTTCGTGATATAACAGAGGCAAGAAATAACAATTGCAAAAAATTCTTCTTGTTTTTTCATTTTAAAATGAAAAGTGCATAAAAATTATATTGCCAATTCCTTTTTAGTTATATTCTTTTTTCTTAATGTTAATAATAAAAAAAAAAGAAGAAAATTCTTGTTTTTTCTTTCCTAAATTCGATATAGGTTGAGAGACAGTTATATATTTTCTCTTACGGGCATTTCGGTATAGGACTTGTTAGAATAAAAAAAGCAGGTTATAAAAAAATTCTTTTTTTTGATTATTTATCAACAAAGCAAAAAGGATTCTTATCAAAGCCACCATAAAATTGGAAAGAAAGCTAAAGTAAGTAGACCTGACCCCTTGAATGATACCTCTATCCGCTATTCTGATATAAAAATTCGATGTGGATGAAATTGTTGTATAACCGGATTTTTTGTATTTCCTTAGACTTAGACCACGCAAGACAAGAATTTTCACTATTTACGATTTCATATTCTTGTTACTAAACGTTCTATAGGAATAAGAAGAAATCCCAACTCTTTTCCGTTACACATAAAAATGGATTTCGAAAGTTAATTTTTCTTTTCAATATCTTTCTTTTTTTTTTTCTGAATCCTATTTTTGTTCTTCCACCCATGCAATAAAAATCGAATGAGAAAAGAGGGGTTTTCCCTTAAAAGATAGGCTTTGAAATAGGAATCCTGGAATAACACTGAATTCAAATGTTTATTTCCTTATTTCTATAGTATAAGAGAAGAGTATAAGAAAAATTAATCGAATGAAATTCATGAATTTACCACGACCTCGGTTGTGACCCCATAGATACAAATCCAAAATTTCTATCTTCGAGACCATTGAAAAAGGGCATTAAACGAGAAAGAAATCGTCTACAGATAATCAAATTATCATATGCCTTGGAAATAAGATGAGGTGCTCGGAAATGGTTGAAGTAATTGAATAGGAGGATCACTATGACTATAGCCCTTGGTAGAATTCCTAAAGAAGAAAATGATCTATTTGATATTATGGACGACTGGTTACGAAGAGACCGTTTCGTTTTTGTAGGATGGTCCGGCCTATTGCTCTTTCCTTGTGCTTATTTTGCTTTAGGGGGGTGGTTTACAGGGACTACTTTTGTAACTTCTTGGTATACCCATGGATTGGCTAGTTCCTATTTGGAAGGTTGCAATTTCTTAACCGCGGCAGTTTCCACCCCTGCCAATAGTTTAGCACACTCTTTGTTGCTACTATGGGGCCCGGAAGCACAAGGGGATTTTACTCGTTGGTGTCAATTAGGCGGTCTGTGGACTTTTGTCGCTCTCCATGGGGCTTTTGGACTAATAGGTTTCATGTTACGTCAATTTGAACTTGCTCGGTCTGTTCAATTGCGGCCTTATAATGCAATTTCATTCTCTGGTCCAATCGCTGTTTTTGTTTCTGTATTCCTTATTTATCCACTGGGACAATCTGGTTGGTTCTTTGCACCGAGTTTTGGCGTAGCAGCTATATTTCGATTCATCCTTTTCTTCCAAGGATTTCATAATTGGACGTTGAATCCATTTCATATGATGGGAGTTGCTGGAGTATTAGGTGCGGCTCTGCTATGCGCTATTCATGGGGCTACCGTAGAAAACACTCTATTCGAAGATGGTGATGGTGCAAATACCTTCCGTGCTTTTAATCCAACTCAAGCTGAAGAAACTTATTCAATGGTAACTGCTAACCGCTTTTGGTCCCAAATCTTTGGTGTTGCTTTTTCCAATAAACGTTGGTTACATTTCTTTATGCTATTTGTACCCGTCACCGGTTTATGGATGAGTGCTATTGGAGTAGTTGGCCTAGCTCTGAACTTACGTGCCTATGACTTTGTTTCCCAGGAAATCCGTGCAGCGGAAGATCCTGAATTTGAGACTTTCTACACTAAA